GCATCTTAATGCCTGAAAGTTGGATAGGATGGCCTTTACGTAAGGATTATATTGCCCCCAATTTTTATGAAATACAAGATGCTCATTGAAAAAAAGAAACTTATCTTCACTTCTACAATTCCAGAGATTCAAGGTTCTGTTTTAGATTAAACAGAGTAATTGAAGTCTCGTTTGTATTATGGATAGGCTAACAACTAATTTAACCTTTCGAATATGTATATGCATATGAGGTATTAACTTTCTTTTTGAACGAGAGAGAAAAAAAGAATCTAAAATAGAATTTATTTTTGTTACATACTTTTGTATAAAAAACTCTTTACCCATCTATAAAATAGATGGGGTATTTCTCTAAAGACTCTAAAGACCGAGGCGGATAAACATATGTAATATGATCTAAACTATTAATGAATATATATGTCGATTTATATTAAGTAATTTGTAGAAAAGAGACTCATAAAAATTAATCATTGCCAGGAACCAGATTTGAACTGGTGACACGAGGATTTTCAGTCCTCTGCTCTACCAGCTGAGCTATCCCGACCATTCCCATTTCCGATACCGCATCCTCATTTTACTAGATAACTTAGGTCTATGTCAATTTAAGTCAATTTAAAGGGTATTACAAAGTCTTATCCAGATGCTAGAATTTATTGGATCTTCAAAAAAGGAAGACTTCGTCAGTTGTAGTATGAATAATGATATCGACCATGACTCGTTCAAATGGGGAGTCTTTGGTCAACGATGGTCATTTGTACATGTATCATATATCACAAGACTTGTCATAAGAGACAAATTTTTCTCTCGGATCCGTTTGTAAAAGAGTAGGGTGAATAAGAAAGATAACGGATTTTGAACTACTAACAAAAAAAAGGATAAGATAAATAGTTAAGGAGTCAAATGGGCTTTTTGGGGATAGAGGGACTTGAACCCTCACGATTTTTAAAGTCAACGGATTTTCCTTTTACTATAAATTTCATTGTTGCCGGTATTGACATGTAGAATGGGACTCTATCTTTATTCTCGTCCGATTAATTAGTTCTGCAAAAGAACTATCAGACTGTATTGTGAATGCTTTGATCAATGAATATTCGATTCTTTCTTCAATATGGAATCGATTCACAACAATTTTTCCGTTTTTCATAAAAAATCCAGATTCAGGTCGTCATTAATCATTTGATAGAGTTTTTCAGTACGTATACGTATGTATATACGTATATCCTTCATCTTTTCGGAAGTTTCAATGGAAGGATTCCTCTACCAATGCAACACAGTCAATTCCATTTGTTAGAACAGCTTCCATTGAGTCTCTGCACCTATCCTTTTTTCACCTTCTGGGCCTTTGTTTGTTTTTGGAAAACAGGATTTGGCTCAGGATTGCCCATTTTTATTAATTCCAGGGTTTCTCTGAATTTGAAAGTTCTCACTTAGTAGGTTTCCATACCAAGGCTCAATCCAATTAAGTCCGCAGCGTCTACCAATTTCGCCATATCCCCCTTTTTGTTTTGAGATTAGGATCTCATTTTTATTGAGATGTCGTTCTCCTTTTTATTTCATTTCTACTGGAACCGTTGAATTCATTAAATACCGATTCCTATCTCGAAAAAGTTTTTCTCCTTTTTGATTTCTTGGCTATCTTCTTTCATCTTCTATAGGAAACCCGCACCTGCATTTGGTCTAATCAGAAACGATTCTATCATTTCTGTATCCGCAATTCAATATAGATGGATATATACCACGTATATATGTCTCTCTTCTGCTCGTTTTTCCCATGCAATTTGGAATACTTGAACGGTCGATTCTTTTTTTCGTCTAAGCTTCCATCTTTACGAATCAGAGCGCAAGAATGTCTCATTATTTAGAAAAATCATTCCATTTAGAAATATAAATATATATGATATGGAATAAAATAGAGAAGTGTAATACTAATAAAAAGACTTTAAAATATCATTTGAAAGCAAAAACGAAAATGATTTAATCTAAAAATCTATCGAATCTAATATTTTTTAATATTAAATGCTATTTAAATGCTATACTATAAAATTGTGCTATATAATTGTGGCTATATAATTGTGATGTGAGAAAAATAAATCGAAATTATATATCGATAGATTAATCGTTATATTCTATGGTAAGTATGAGTATTGAATATTTCCTTTCAATTCTATATTATGTTTTTTCTATATTCATATTCATTATGACTAGCTAATATGAATGGCTAAGAATGCAAATATAAGTATATTAATTAATAGCTAATTTAATTAATAGCTAAGATGACAATAGTTTATTGAATCCCTATACAGGTAGATACAGGTAGAATTTCGATTATGTGAGCAGCCTGCTTAGCTCAGAGGTTAGAGCATCGCATTTGTAATGCGATGGTCATCGGTTCGATTCCGATAGCCGGCTTTTCTCTATTTATTTTCTTCGAGTTTTTACATGATTGAGGATGTTCCTTTGAAATCCGAAATCAAAGAAGATTTTAGTGAAAATAGATTTTTTA